ATTTGCATTATTGTAATAGTGTAAATAGACACGTTTTGAAAAAGGTATATACACTGGTCGGGATTTTCCTGTTTCCGGGGGGTTTGCAGGAATGACAATGATCTCACGAGTGTAGGGGGGTAGGGGGGTTTAACGCGCAAAAGCCGAGGGATCACTTCATATATAAGTCTCGAGAAAAAATCAGTCCTTATGCTCTTGATATCAGTTATGCAATTCATCGATAAATATCTTTCCAACATGATACAAGATGGCGTGGGAATCAAGGAGATGTTCACCCTTAATAGTAATGCTTTCGTATTCACTGTGAAATGCAAAATGAAAGGAAAAAGAGAAAAGAGAACCCCTTGCCCATTAGAAAGAACGCCCGGCATGCTGGGTAACGAGTCGTATGTTTTCCACCATTAACTTATGCAAGCGTCAAGGAAAGAATGGGGAATGAACCTATTATTGGACCTGAAATAGGAACCAAATGCCAGGAATAATTCACTAAGTGAAACCCCCACGATTTCTGTCCCTGACCATCAATAAGAGTATGCATTAAGAAATCAACTGATGGTGGTCTCTTACTACATTAAGATTTTGAGGAATGACGGGATGTTGGGTAATGGTATAACTTGACCTATGAGTATTTATGTTAGGTATTGGGCTATCGCCCATTCCTTAAATCATTTTATATAAACCTTCAATTTTAGTCTATGTAACACTTCAATTGACAATAATGTTTCTAGTATTTTATTGGGGATTAATAATATATTGTACTCTTTCATATGTGTACAATAAATTAATGCTAGTAGGACATAGTATGTTATAGAGCATACACCCTATGGTTAAATTATGGTATGGGGGATATACATATATGTCCTTGCTGAGGCGGTGCTCGGCGAAGAATAGTTTAGCTTAGAATCCTAGCTTTGGGAGTTAGGGGTGGGGGTTAAAATCCCCCTTCTTCGATTAGCAGTAGGAAGGAGTTTAACCTTCGGCGTCCGGCTTACAAGACCGGCGCTCTGGGCGCTGAGCTACTAGTGCATCGTCATGCAAGGACTTTGTTTTCTGCCCAGCTAACTAGTGGGGAGAGAATGAGGAAGAGGGAGAAGTAGAGGAAAGATGCAATCTGGCCAATAATAATAAATGGGTGCTCCACTGGCATTCCCCCAATTCAAGTGAGGACAATTACGTCGGCAATTAAGAGTCAGAACAAAAACTGTGTGAGAGGGCGGAAAGTAAGTCCTCGCTGTTTAGAGGTGTGGAGAATGGGGACTACTATGAGGACAAGGATAGAGAATAGTAGCGCGAGAACGCCCCCAAGTTTATTTGGGATGGAGCGGAGGATGGCGTAGGCGAATAGGAAATATCATTCGGGCTTGATGTGGGGAGGGGTAACAAGGGGGTTTGCTGGGGTGAAGTTGTCTGGGTCTCCTAAAAGGTTGGGGGAAAATAGTGCTAAAGAAATAAGTGCAAGAAGTAGAGCCGCGAAGCCTAGCACGTCTTTGTAGGAGAAGTAGGGGTGGAAGGAGATCTTGTCGGCGTCTGAGTTCAAACCAGTGGGGTTGTTAGAGCCTGTTTCGTGAAGGAAAATAAGGTGAACAACAGTTGCGGCTGCAATGATGAAGGGGAGGATGAAGTGGAAGGCAAAGAATCGGGTTAGGGTGGCGTTATCAACTGAGAACCCTCCTCAAAGCCACTGGACAAGGGAGTTACCGATGTATGGGACGGCGGAGAGTAGATTGGTAATAACGGTGGCCCCTCAAAATGACATTTGTCCTCAAGGCAGGACATAGCCAACGAAGGCAGTTATTATAACTAGGAGAAGTAGAACAACCCCCACGTTTCAAGTTTCTTTATAGAGGTAAGATCCATAATAGAGCCCTCGCCCAATGTGGAGGTAAATACAGATGAAGAAGAAGGATGCGCCGTTGGCATGCATGTTTCGGATTAGCCAGCCATAATTTACATCCCGGCAGATGTGTGCCACCGAAGAGAAGGCAGTAGCGATATCTGAGGTGTAATGTATTGCAAGGAAGAGGCCTGTTAAGATTTGGGCGCCGAGACAAAGCCCAAGTAAGGATCCAAAGTTCCATCAAACCGAAATATTAGCAGGTGCCGGGAGATCGACTAGTGCGTCGTTGGCAACTTTTAGTAGGGGGTGGGTTTTTCGTAGGTTGGCCATTAAGGGTTTCTGTAGTTGAACACAACGGTGGTTTTTCAAGCCATTGGTCCTGGTTAAAATCCTGGCAGGAATTATGGCTTATATTATGTACTTATTACTCTTTGGACTAGTTCTCGGATTAGCGGCTGTAGCTTCTAATCCTTCGCCCTACTTTGCAGCATTAGGGTTAGTAGTTGTTGCTGGTATAGGATGTGGGGTCCTCGTGGGGCATGGGGGCTCATTTCTGTCCCTCATTTTATTTCTAATTTATCTAGGGGGGATGTTGGTGGTGTTTGCGTACTCAGCAGCGTTAGCTGCTGAGCCATACCCGGAGGGGTGGGGAAGCTGTCCGGTGTTGGGTGCAATATTACTCTATTTAGCGGGGGCTGTGGCAACTTCCCTGTTGTTCTTGGGGGGATGATATGAGGGGTCTTGGATCACGGCAGACGAGGTTAGTGAGTTTGCTATATTTCGGGGGGATGTAGGAGGTGTTGCACTAATGTATTCTTCGGGCGGGGGAATGCTAATCTTAGGGGCATGGGTCCTGTTGTTGACTCTTTTTGTGGTATTAGAGCTGACTCGGGGGCTTAATCGAGGGGCCCTTCGGGCCGTTTAATTAAGGAGAAGGAGAGTGGCAAGGGCGGAGGTGAGAAGAAATAGGGCAAGGTAGGACTTGATAGCCCCTTGTTGGATGTTACTTGTTGTGGAAATAAGTGGAGCATTAATGGTTGTAACGGCTTTGGGCCCAGACTTCTCTAGTCAGGTTTGGTCCACCATTTGACTGGCGATAGTTTGTCCTAGAAGAAGGTTAAGTTGAGGAAAAAAGCGGTGGGCTACCGCTGGAAAGAACCCGAGCATGTTTGAAAAGTGGTGGAGGGGCAAGTTTGGGGTTGGCTTAAGTTGTTTGCTTGTAAGGGAGGATAGCTCTAATGCAATAAGGAGGCCGGTGATGGTTACGATTAGGGCAGCGAGTTTAAGCATTGGGGGTATAGATATAATAGGCGTTTTTAAGGGGAGGATGTTGGAAGTGATCAGTAGTCCCGCAACAATGCTTCCTCAGGCTAGTCGTTTGATTGGGTTAATAACTGCGGGGTTATTCTCATTAATAGGGGATAGAGAGTTAAATCGGGGGTGTCCTATTGAAACAAAGAAGACCACACGGAGGCTATAGATTGCTGTAAAAGATGTGGCAAGGAGGGTCAGGGCGAGGGCTCAGGCGTTTAGGTAAGATGTGTTTAGGGCCTCAATGATAGCATCTTTAGAGAAAAATCCTGCTAAGAAAGGGGTGCCGGTGAGGGCCAAGCTTCCAATAGTCAGGCAGGAGGAGGTGAAAGGGGTAAGGTGGTGCATGCCGCCTATCTTTCGGATGTCTTGCTCGTCGTTCAAGCTGTGAATAATAGAGCCTGAGCAGAGGAATAGTATGGCTTTAAAAAAAGCATGTGTGCAGATATGTAAAAAAGCGAGTTGGGGTTGATTTAGTCCGATGGTTACTATTATTAGCCCAAGCTGGCTGGATGTAGAGAATGCAACAATTTTTTTGATATCATTTTGGGTAAGGGCACAGGTTGCGGTGAAGAGGGTAGTTAGGGCACCAAGGCAAAGACATGCGGTGAGGGCCGTCGGGTTGTTCTCCATAAGGGGGTTAAGGCGGATAAGAAGAAAAATCCCCGCAACCACCATTGTGCTAGAATGAAGTAGGGCAGAGACCGGCGTGGGGCCTTCCATTGCGGAAGGTAGTCACGGATGAAGGCCGAATTGGGCGGATTTACCGGTGGCAGCTAGGATAAGGCCTAAAAGTGGGAGTGTCAGGTCGAAGTCCTTTGCGGTGGCAAATATTTGTTGGATTTCCCAAGAGTTTAGGTTCGTTGCAATTCATGCTATCGCAAGGATCAGCCCAATATCTCCCACGCGGTTGTAAAGTACTGCTTGGAGGGCGGCGGTGTTCGCATCAGCTCGACCAAATCATCAGCCAATTAGAAGGAACGACATAATGCCCACCCCTTCCCAACCAATGAAAAGTTGAAATATGTTGTTGGCTGTAACGAGGGTAATCATGGCGATGAGGAAAATGAGGAGATATTTGAAGAATCGGTTCATGTAGGGGTCCGAGTGTATATACCAGGAGGCAAACTCCAGGATAGACCAAGTTACATAAAGGGCAATGGGAGTAAAGATGACTGAGTAAAAGTCAAAGACCAGGCTGATGTTTACATCAAATGTAAGGGTATTAGTTCAGGCTCAAGTAGAGGTGATGGTTTCGGCGCCTTCATTAAGGAATAGGGAGAGGGGGAGCAGGCTGACAAGAAATGCTATTTTGACGCCCGTTTTTACCTGAGTGAGGGCCCACTCGGGCCCTCGGGGTTGGGGGGAGAGCGTTGTCAGGACCGGGTATAGAAGCAGCAAAAAGATTAGTACTAGGCTTGATGTCATTATGATGGGTGTGTGATGCATAGCTGCTACTTGGATTTGCACCAAGAGTTTTTGGTTCCTAAGACCAACGGATGAGCTGTTATCCTTTAGAAGCCCTTCGAGTGAGCCTTGGGGTCAAACCAAGGGGACGAAAATTAGCAGTCATCGTTGCTGTCGAGCCTCTCTCGGCAGGCAAGAGGATTCTAACCTCTATCACTAGATCCACAATCTAATGTTTTTTTTAAACTATGCCTACAGGCAGTCCAGCCTCAGATCAGTTCAGGTTTGGTGATAAGGAGGAGAAGGGGAAGAAGGTGGAGTGTAATAAGGAGGTGTTCTCGTGAGTAGGTTGGGTCTAGGGCAATAATATGTGGTGGGACTGGGCCTCGTTGGGTTATTAAAAATATGTAGAGGGAGTATGCGGCTGTAATTAGAGTTCCGGTGCCTGTGAGAGCGAGGGTTCACCAGGATCAACTAAATAGAGAGGTAATAATTATTAGTTCCCCTATTAAGTTGGGGAGTGGAGGGAGGGCAAGGTTGGCGAGGCTAGTAATAAACCACCAGGAGGTTATTAGTGGCAGGGCCATTTGTAATCCCCGCGCTAATACTATTGTTCGGCTGTGAGTGCGTTCATAGTTTGTGTTTGCCAGGCAAAAGAGGGCCGAAGATGTGAGGCCATGGGCAATTATAAGAATAATTGCCCCCGAAAGAGCCCAGGGAGTTTGAATAAGAATGCCCGCCGCGACTAATCCCATGTGGCTGACTGAAGAGTAGGCAATCAGCGACTTAAGGTCTGTCTGTCGAAGACAAATGGAGCCTGTCATAATGACCCCTCATAAGGCAAAGATGATGAAAGGGTAGCTAAGCTGTTGTGTAAGGGGCTCTAGCATTGTTATTATTCGAATTATTCCATAGCCCCCAAGCTTTAGAAGGACAGCTGCTAGGATTATTGAGCCTGCGATAGGGGCCTCAACGTGGGCCTTTGGAAGTCAAAGGTGAGCGCCGTAAAGTGGCATCTTAACCAGGAATGCTAGTAAGCAGCCTGCTCACCATAGTTTATCCGCGTAGGTAACCAATTCCATTGCGGGTATATATTGTAGGGTGAGCAAGGAGAGGGTGCCAGCTGAGTTCTGCAAAATAAGAAGGGCAACCAGTAGCGGGAGGGAGCCTGCGAGGGTATAAAAAAGAAAGTAGGTGCCGGCGTTGAGTCGTTCGGTCTGGTTCCCTCATCGGGTAATAATGATTAATGTAGGAATCAGGGTGGCTTCAAACATAACGTAGAATATAATTACTTCTGTTGCTCCAAAGGCTATAATTAAAAAAACCTGCAGGGATGTAAGGAGAGAAATATATATGCGTTGTCGGTTAATTGGTTCTGAACTAGTGTGGTTTTGGCTAGCAAGAATTATTAGGGGGAGGAGTCAGCATGTGAGAACTAGAAGAGGGGTGGAGAGTGGGTCAGTTGCCATATAAGGGGTAAGAAAGGCTCATCCTGTTTCTGCGGGGGCTTTTAGCCAGCTTAGGCTGGCAACTGCAATAACAAGGCTATAAAGAAGAGAGGTTGATCATAGCCGTTGGGGAGGGGCAAGTCAGACTGTTGGCAGAAGCATAACAGTTGGAATTAGAATTTTTAGCATTGGAGCAGGTTTAGGTTTTGGAGGCGATCTGTCCCGTGGGTGCGGGCAGTTGCGACGAGAAGGGCTAGTCCTGCGCTCGCTTCACAGGCTGAGAAGGCAAGAAGAATTATAGGGGAGGCTGAAGAGCTTGTAGAGTCAAGCTGGAGGGTTCACAGGGATAGGGCAATAAACAGGGACAGTATTATTCCCTCAAGACAGAGTAGGGCAGATAATAGGTGGGTGCGATGGAAGGCCAGGCCTGCCAGGCCTAAAATAAATGTTGATGAAAAGGCGAAGTGGGTAGGGGTCATCAGGGGGTTATGGACTTTAACCATAAGTTTTTGAGCCGAAATCAAATGTTTTCCTTAAACTAACCCCTTATTCGGCCCATTCTAGTCCCCCTTGTATTCATTCATAAATTAAGCCTAGTGTCAGAAGAAGAAGAACGGCGGATGTTCAAGTGAATGTCATTAAGGGTGTGGATAGTTGGTCCCCTCATGGAAGGGGAAGGAGAAGTGCGATTTCTAGGTCAAAGAGCAAAAAGAGGATGGCGACCAAAAAGAATCGGAGGGAGAAGGGCAGGCGAGCGGATCCTAGTGGATCAAAACCGCACTCATAGGGGGAGAGCTTCTCGTAGTCGGGGGTTATTTGAGGGAGCCAGAAAGAGACAACAATAAGGATGGTTGATAATGCAATGGCAATAAGAATTACAGTGGTTACTAAATTCATTATCTTTCCTTGGATTTGAACCAAGACTAAGTGATTGGAAGTCACTGGTACTAGCGTTAATACTAGAAAGATTCTAGGAACCTCATCAGTAAATAGAGATATAAAGGAATAGTCAGACTACATCAACGAAGTGTCAGTACCATGCGGCGGCCTCAAACCCAAAGTGGTGTTCAGAGGTAAAGTGATATTGGAGCTGTCGTAGAAGGCAGACGGCAAGAAAGGTGGAGCCAATGATAACGTGTAGGCCATGGAAACCGGTTGCAACAAAGAAAGTAGAGCCGTAGACCCCGTCTGCAATTGTGAAGGGGGCTTCATAGTATTCCATGCCTTGGAGGAAGGTAAAGTAAAACCCAAGAAGGATGGTTAGGACTAAAGACTGGATGGCTTGTTTTCGTTGGCCTTCCATAATACTATGGTGAGCTCAGGTAACTGTTACACCAGATGCAAGTAGAACAGCTGTATTGAGAAGTGGGACCTCGAAGGGGTCAAGGGTGGTAATCCCTGCTGGGGGCCAGCATCCTCCTAGTTCCGGGGTCGGGGCGAGGCTTGAGTGATAAAATGCCCAAAAGAATCCCAGGAAGAAGAAGACTTCAGATGTAATAAAAAGAATTATTCCGTAGCGGAGGCCTTTCTGGACCGGGGGTGTGTGGTGGCCCTGGAATGTGCCTTCTCGAATGATGTCTCGTCACCATTGATATATCGTGAGGAGGAGGAGGACTAGTCCGAGGGTTATTAGGGTTGTGGAGTGAAAATGTATTCAAATCGCGAGGCCAGAGGTTATCAGGAGGGCAGCAACTGCGCCTGTTAGAGGTCATGGGCTGGGGTCAACTATGTGATATGCATGTGCTTGATGGGCCATTAGACGTTTTCTTGTAGGTAGAGGCTTAAAAGAAGGACGAAGACGTATGCCTGAATCATGGCAACGGCCACTTCGAGAAGGGTTAGTAAGAATAGTAAGATGGTTGTCAGCAAGGCTACTGTTGGTATAAGAGGGAAGAGAATGAAGGCGGCTGTCGAGATTAGCTGAATAAGAAGATGCCCCGCTGTTAAGTTGGCAGTTAGCCGAACTCCAAGGGCAAGGGGGCGGATAAAAAGGCTGATTGTTTCGATGACAATAAGAATGGGGATGAGGGGGGTTGGAGTTCCTTCGGGCAGAAGGTGTCCTAGTGCATGGGTTGGTTGATTTCGTATTCCAACAATTACTGTTGCTAGTCAGAGGGGAACTGCAAGGGCTATATTAATGGAGAGTTGAGTGGTTGGCGTAAATGTATATGGGATAAGTCCGAGTATATTTAATGTAATTAAAAATAGTATTAAGGAGGTAAGGATGGCCGCTCACTTGTGCCCTCCTAAATTGATTGGTTGAAAAATCTGTTGTGTAAATCGAATAATAAACCAGCCTTGGAGAGTTAGGAGGCGGTTGTTTAACCATCGAGTAGTGGGCTTAGGAAACAAGACTCAGGGAAGAGTTAGGGCAAGGGCAACTAGGGAGATGCCAAAGAGTGTGGGGCTTGCGAATTGGTCGAATAGGCTTAGTGTCACGGTCAGTTTCAAGGCTGTGTTTTAGGCTTTTCTGCGCTATGGATGGTAGGTTCGTTAGGGGAGACGTGTGCTAGGACTTTAGGGGGAATAATAATAAGAAAAATTAGTCAGGTAAAGACTAGTAAAGCAAACCAGGGAGAGGGGTTAAGTTGTGGCATGCCGCTAGGGGTGGTTGGGAGTCACCAATCTTTAGCTTAAAAGGCTAACGCTTTTCCCTATTTAGCTTCTTAGCGAGGCGTCTTCAAGTATTAGGGAGGATCAGTTTTCAAAGTGTTCTAGAGGAACTGCTTCTACTACAATTGGTATAAAGCTATGATTTGCGCCACAGATTTCCGAGCATTGCCCATAAAATACTCCGGGGCGGGAGGCAATGAAGGCTGTTTGGTTTAGGCGCCCTGGCACTGCATCTATTTTTACTCCAAGGCTTGGGACTGCTCACGAGTGCAGTACGTCTTCTGCAGAAACTAAAACTCGGATGGGGGATTCTACTGGAATAACCATCCGATGGTCGGCCTCTAGGAGGCGGAACTGTCCGGGGGCAAGATCTTGGGTGGGAACTATGTATGAGTCAAACCCTAGGTCTTCGTAGTCTGTATATTCGTAGCTTCAATACCATTGGTGGCCCATAGCTTTAATTGTTAGATGGGGGTCGTTAATTTCGTCTATTAAGTACAAGATCCGTAGTGAAGGTAGCGCAATAAGAATAAGGATAATGGCGGGAAGAATCGTTCAGATAATCTCGATTTCTTGAGAGTCTAAAATAAATTTATTTGTGAGTTTAGTCGTTACTATAGCTACAATAATGTAAAGTACTAGTGTGCTGATAAGAAAGACAATTATTAGAGCATGGTCGTGGAAGTGAAGAAGTTCTTCTATAACAGGTGAAGCTGCATCTTGAAAACCTAGTTGGGAGGGATGTGCCATTGTTTCAAGACACGTGGGGGTTTAACCCACAACTCTGCCTTGACAAAGCAGTGTTATATCATTTTACTAGTGTCTTATTAAAGAAAGTGACAGAGCGGTTATGTGGTTGGCTTGAAACCAATTTATGGGGGTTCAACTCCTCCCTTTCTCGTTTGTTAGTGGAACTGTTAAGCTTGTTGGATTTGAACGAATGCAGGTTCTTCAAATGTGTGATACGGTGGAGGGCAGCCGTGCAATCATTCAACGTTTGTTGCGGTTAGCTCGACAGAAAGAACTTCTCGTTTTGCGGCGAAGGCTTCCCAAATAATGAATAGGAACATAATTACGGCAACAAGAGAAATCAGAGAGCCAATGGATGAAACTGTATTTCAGAGGGTGTAGGCATCTGGGTAGTCTGAGTACCGTCGAGGCATTCCTGCAAGCCCTAGGAAGTGTTGAGGGAAGAATGTTAGGTTTACTCCAACAAACATTACAGCAAAGTGAATTTTTGTTCAAGTGCTATGGAGGGTATAGCCGGAAAACAGGGGGAATCAGTGCACGAAGGCAGCAACAATAGCGAAGACTGCTCCCATGGACAGAACGTAGTGGAAGTGGGCTACAACGTAATAAGTGTCGTGTAGCACAATATCTAGGGAAGAATTAGCTAGCACAATGCCAGTTAGTCCCCCCACGGTGAAGAGGAAAATAAACCCGAGGGCCCACAAAAGGGGGGTTTCTCATTTGATTGCGCCTCCGTGAAGAGTAGCAAGCCAGCTGAAAACCTTTACACCTGTTGGGATGGCAATAATTATTGTAGCCGATGTAAAGTAAGCTCGAGTGTCTACATCCATTCCGACAGTGAACATATGGTGGGCTCAGACGATAAATCCCAGGAGGCCGATGGCCATCATAGCCCAAACCATGCCCATATAGCCGAAGGGCTCTTTCTTACCTGAGTAGTAGGCTACAATGTGGGAAATTATACCGAAGCCTGGAAGAATAAGAATGTAGACTTCCGGATGACCAAAGAATCAAAATAGATGCTGGTATAGGATTGGATCTCCCCCACCGGCAGGGTCGAAGAATGTAGTGTTTAGATTACGATCCGTAAGAAGCATGGTGATTCCAGCAGCTAAGACAGGAAGGGAGAGGAGAAGTAGAACGGCGGTGATGAGAACGGCTCAGACGAAAAGTGGTGTCTGATACTGTGAAATTGCTGGGGGTTTTATATTAATAATAGTTGTAATAAAGTTAATTGCCCCTAGAATAGATGAGATACCTGCTAGATGTAGGGAGAAAATTGTTAGGTCAACTGATGCACCCGCGTGGGCTAGGTTTCCGGCAAGAGGGGGGTAGACTGTTCAGCCTGTTCCAGCCCCAGCTTCAACCCCAGAAGAGGCCAGCAGGAGGAGGAAAGAAGGGGGAAGGAGCCAAAAGCTCATATTGTTTATTCGGGGAAACGCTATGTCAGGTGCCCCAATCATGAGAGGAATAAGTCAGTTTCCGAAGCCCCCAATCATAATTGGCATTACTATAAAGAAGATTATTACGAAAGCATGCGCTGTAACGATTACGTTGTAGATCTGATCGTCCCCGAGAAGAGAACCAGGTTGGCTAAGTTCTGCTCGAATAAGGAGGCTTAGGGCTGTGCCTACTATTCCGGCTCAGGCACCAAATACTAGATAAAGGGTACCAATGTCTTTGTGATTAGTTGAGAAAAATCAACGTGTGATTGCCACAGGTAAGATGGCTGAAGGTTTAAGCGGTGGATTGTAGCCCCATAGACAGAGGTTTGAATCCTCTTCTTATCAAGCCCTGAGGTGTATAACATATTAGATTGCAAATCTTAAGAAGCAGGCTAACCCCTGCCGGGGCTTTCCCCCGCCTATTTTTCTCTGCTAGGCGGGGGAAAGGTAGATGGATGCTCGCTGGTTTGAGCGCTTAGCTGTTAACTAAGAGTTTGTAGGATCGAGGCCTGCCTATCTAGAAAGGCTTTAGCTTAATTAAAGTGTCTGCTTTGCATGCAGAAGATGTGGGTTAGTATCCCGTAAGTCTTAATCAGGGACTGGGAGATTCTCACTCCCGCTTAGGGCTTTGAAGGCCCTTGGTCTGAGTGCTATCCTAAGTTCCTAGAGGGTGAGAAGGGTTATAATAGCAGGGGCTGTGGGCAGTAGGCACAGGGCTATTGATGTTGAAATGGCAACGGGAAGGGTGAGTTGCGTAGAAGGGAAACGCCACGGGGTAGTTCCGGCAAGGTTGTTAGGGGACATGGTTAGTGTTATAGCATATGACAGTCGGAGGTAAAAATAGAGGCTGAGGAGTGCGGAGAGAGCAGCGAGGGTTGCGGTTAGTCCTAGGCCTTGCTTGGTTAGTTCTTGGAGAATAAACCATTTTGGCATGAATCCAGTAAGGGGAGGGAGGCCCCCCAGGGAAAGTAAAATCAAAGGGGTGAGGGACGTGAGGATGGGGGTCTTTGTTCAGGCTGTTGCCAGGGCGTTAATGGTGGCGGCTTTGTTAATTTTAAACACTAAGAAGGTGGAGAAAGTTATAATAAGGTAGGTTAAAAGTGCGACAAGGGTGAGAGAAGAGGAAAACTGTAGTACGAGAATTATTCAACCAAGGTGGGCGATAGAGGAATAAGCGAGGATCTTTCGGAGCTGCGTCTGGTTTAAGCCCCCTCAGCCGCCGACTAGGGTGGAGGCCAGTCCTAGCAAAATAAGAAGGGTGGGTTCTGAGGGGTTGATCTGGAGAATAAGGGCAAAAGGGGCAAGCTTTTGCCAAGTAGAGAGAATAAGGCCGGTTGTTAGGTCAAGCCCCTGAAGTACTTCGGGCAGTCAGGCGTGGACGGGTGCGAGCCCAATTTTTAGGGCAAGGGCTAGAGTAATAATAGTAGTAGGGAGAGGGTGAGACATCTGGCTAATGTCCCACTGTCCTGAAATTCAAGCGTTTGTCACGCTGGCAAAAAGAAGCATGGCGGCGGCCGCCGCCTGGGCAAGAAAATACTTTGTAGTTGCTTCTACGGCTCGGGGGTGATGGTGTTGAGCTATAAGTGGAATAATAGCTAGGGTGTTTATTTCAAGGCCCATCCAGGCAAGGAGCCAATGAGAGCTTGTGAAAGTGATTGCAGTTCCTAGGCCTAAACCAAATAGTAGAATGGCTAAAATAAAAGGATTCATTAGTAAAGGAAGGATTTTAACCAACATGGCTGGGGTATGGGCCCAGAAGCTTAATTAGCTGACCTTACTAGGAAGTGGTGTAGAGGAAGCACTAAGAGTTTTGATCTCTTCAGGTAGGGTTCGAATCCCTTCTTTCTAAGGAGCTGGAGGGGCTTTAACCCTCATTATTCACTCTATCAAAGTGACCCTTTGCTTCAGGCACGGCTCCCTAGCTACAGTTGTGGGGGTAGCCCGGTTAATGCAACGGGCAAGGCGAGGTGTCAAATAACGAGGGCTAATGTGAGGGGAAGGAAGTTCTTTCAAATTAGATGCATGAGCTGGTCGTATCGAAATCGGGGGTAAGACGCTCGAACCCACAAAAAAACAACAGATAAAAGGGCGGCTTTCGTTATTAGGGTCATAGAGGTAATTGCTGGGGTGTGGTGGAGAAGGGAAGAGCCCAGGAAGAGAACCGCGGACAGGGTGTTTATAAGAAGGATGTTGGCGTATTCGGCTAGGAAAAATAAGGCGAAAGGGCCCCCGGCGTATTCCACGTTGAAGCCTGATACAAGCTCCGATTCCCCCTCTGTTAGGTCAAACGGGGCTCGGTTAGTTTCGGCAAGGGTTGAAATGTACCACATGGCGGCGAGAGGTCATGCGGGTAGAATAAGCCATGTGCTTTCCTGGGCAACACCAAAGGTTTGAAGGGTAAAACCGCCTGTGAAGATGATGGCATTTAATAGGATCAGACCAAGACTAACCTCATAGGAGATTGTCTGGGCAACGGCCCGGAGGGCTCCAATTAGGGCATACTTGGAGTTTGATGCTCATCCTGAGCCGAGGATAGAGTATACTGCTAGGCTGGAAAGGGCTAAGATAAATAAAATGCCTAGGTTTATGTCGGCCATGGGGAACGGGAGGGGCATAGGGGTTCAGAGGGTTAGAGCTAGTGTTAGCGCCAGAGTTGGGGCTAAAATAAAAAGGATGGGAGAGGAAGTAGAGGGGCGGATGGGTTCTTTCATAAAGAGCTTTAGTCCGTCGGCAATGGGCTGAAGTAGACCGTAGGGGCCAACCACATTTGGTCCTTTTCGCAATTGCATGTACCCAAGCACCTTTCGTTCAACTAGGGTGAGGAGTGCAACAGCTAGGAGCACAAATACAATTAGGATAAGTGGGTTAATAATGAAGAGTATTAGTGTTGATAACATAGTCAAGGAGAGGACTTGAACCTCTGTAGAAAGGGCTTAGGTCTTTTGCAGTAACCGGGCTCTGCCACCTTAACATGTCATTATCTCAGACAAGGGGGCATGCCCTTTTGCCTATTTTAGTTGTTTTCATTAGGTAAGGATAGGGCGTGCCTAAGGCATGGGCCCTTTTTCTTCGGTCCTTTCGTACTAGAAGAAATCATTCCATAGATAGAAACTGACCTGGATTGCTCCGGTCTGAACTCAGATCACGTAGGACTATTAATCGTTGAACAAACGAACCCTTAATAGCGGCTGCACCATTAGGATGTCCTGATCCAACATCGAGGTCGTAAACCCCCTTGTCGATATGGGCTCTAAAAGAGGATTGCGCTGTTATCCCTAGGGTAACTCGGTTCGTTGATCGGCAGTAAGCCGGATCATAATGGTCAGATGTTCTGTTACTTAGAGCTGTTGCTCTTGGTTGTAGGAGGGGTTCTCCTATTCCACGTGGGGGTTTTTCTTTTCCCCGCGGTCGCCCCAACCAAAGACATAGGGGCAGGATCCAATTAGTTCTACTTATTAGCTAAAGGGTATTGACATGGGCTGCTCCGTCGTCTAAAGCTCCATAGGGTCTTCTCGTCTTATGGGGGTATCCCCGCTTCTGCACGGGGGGATCAATTTCACTGACTGGGGAAAGGAGACAGTTAAGCCCTCGTCGTGCCATTCATACAGGTCTTCATTTAAAAGACAAGTGATTGCGCTACCTTTGCACGGTCAAAATACCGCGGCCGTTAAACTTATAGTCACAGGGCAGGCGGGACCTCTTATATTGCATAAACAAGAGGCGATGTTTTTGGTAAACAGGCGAGGCTTTAGTAAGTTTGCCGAGTTCCTTCTCTTCCTTTTAGTCTTTCCATGTGGGCGCACCAGTGTGGGGTTAACGCTAATAGCTGGGCGGTTTTCTAGTCTTCTTTCTCTGACCCATTGCCCTCTGTTTTTGGGGGCGAAATTAATGCTCGGTGGCGTGTCCGTTCCGAGTTACACTTGTGCGTGGAGAAATGCAGGCATTTCTTGTTACTCATACTAGCATAATCGCTCCCATATGTGCTTATGGGAAGACCTAGTAAATTAAGGGGAATGGGAATTTGTGATCAGAATTAGAGGTTTAGGCTATATCCGAGCTTTAACGCTTTCTTTTGGGGTGGCTGCTTTTAGGCCCACTAAAATATCTAACCTTGGTTGAGTTTGATCCTTATCCTCCTAAATAAAGTTGTATCTTGTTTCAGAGGGGCTGTACCCCCTCTGACTAACTCTCTAGACTTCTCTTAGTCCTAATTTAAGGTAAAGGCCCAAAAAGAGGGAAGAACTCAAGAGGCTGAACTTCTATTCAATTCCTAGGTAACCAGCTATAACTAAGTTCGGTAGGTTTGTCACCTCTACCCAAGGATCTTCCCACTCTTTTGCCACAGAGACGGGTTGGCCCTGTTATCAGGCTGTCCTGGGGTAGCTCACTTAGTTTCGGGTAATTAAACTAAAATGCTTTTCGCTTAATGGGCTCTAGCTAGAACATGATGCAAAAGGTACGAGATTTAAACTCTGCTTTTCTATACTTAAACTGAATTGTTTCATTTCTCTTTCAGCGTTCCCTTGCGGTACTTTCTCTATTGCGCCTAAGATCTCTTTCTATCGCCTATACTCAAGTGGAGGAATGGTTTAGCTAGAGGATTAAGGGTTTGTGGGGTTATAAACATATGAGTGTTGGGTTATAATCAGTGTGGGCTAGCTTTTAGGTGTCAGAGCGACCCGGTTTGCACGGGTGACTTCTCAGTGTAAGGGAGATGCTATATCTGTGCTTAGCTAAGCTCTGGTTTGTCCAAGCGCACCTTCCGGTACACTTACCATGTTACGACTTGCCTCCCCTTTGCTCGTTTAGCTTTTTAGTTAAAGACAGGTCTTAAGCTTGGGGAGAGTGACGGGCGGTGTGTGCGCGCTTCAGGGCCAATTTCAGCAAAACACTCTATTTTTTGCTTACTGCTAAATCCTCCTTCCAATGTTTTTTCATGACATTATCCGTGTATTCTGAGGCAGAGAATGTAGCCCATTTCTTCCCCTCTCATATGCTACACCTCGACCTGACGTTTTGAGTTATACTGGTTCTGCTTACTTTTGGGCCTTCACAGGGTAAGCTGACGACGGCGGTATATAGGCGGGAATGAACAAGGGAGGGTGAGGTTTAACGGGGGTTATCGGTTCTAGAACAGGCTCCTCTAGGGGGGTCTAAAGCACCGCCAAGTCCTTTGGGTTTTAAGCTGGTGCTCGTAGTACCCGGGCGGATAGCGGATGTATCTTACTATCAAAGTTTAGGGCTGGGCATAGTGGGGTATCTAATCCCAGTTTGTTTCCCAGCTTTCGTGGGGTCAGGAACAGTTAAAGCCACTTTCGTAGGGGGGCTTCTTTCTCTCGGGTACGTATGACAGTTCTGAGAGTATTCGGCTTTAGTTTATGAATATTTTCTTAACCACGCTTTACGCCGGCAACTATCAACTTGGGCCTCTCGTATAACCGCGGTGGCTGGCACGAGTTTTACCGGCCCTCTTAGCCTTAACTAAGTCGAGTTTTCACTCATGGCTTAATGTTTATCACTGCTGAATTCCCTTGAGGGTGTGGCTATGCAAGGCGTTATGGGCCAACGTATAGGGTTGAGCCTGATACCAGCTCCTTGTTTCCGGGCGGGAAACTGTAGGGCATTCTCACGGGCGGGCGGATACTTGCATGTGTAAATATAGCTAAAGCTGATAGGAAAGTCAGGACCAAGCCTTTGTGCCTACGGAACCATTCTAGGGTTCGTCTTAACATCTTCAGTGTTATGCTTTAGTTAAGCTACGTTAGC